TAATTCACCAACGTTACCAACCGCAATGTATCAAATAACAATTGATACCATTATTCCAACAGTAAGACCTTTATTTGATAGAGATTCTTCCTAATTACTGTGGTATGGAAAATGCCGGAAAGAGTGGAAAAGAATGAAAATCTCACTGCTGATCCATTTGTGATACGTGAGTGGGAGAAAAATCCGGATCAAACCCCTTATTTACTTGACTTTGGCGAAAAAGGGGGGGCAAAATTGTCCGAAGCTTTGTTATTTTAGTTAGGTTCAAGTCTGACGAGAATAATATTCTACGACTAGCAACTCATTGATTTTCAAACCGATCCATTTACTATCTATTATTTGATTTACTAATCCTTTATATTGGGATGAGTGAAAAGTCAAATGTTTTGCCAATTCCTCGTGGGGGGATGAATCAATATAATTTTGAATCAAAGCTCTGGATCTTTGTTCATCTCTCGTAGTAATAATATCTCGGGGTTTGCAGCGATAACTTGGGATATCTACTATACGACCATTAACTAAAATATGTCTATGGTTAACTAATTGCCTGGCTCCAGGAATGGTCGAAGCCATACCCAATCGAAAAAGGATGTTATCCAAACGCATCTCAAGTAGTTGTAGTAAAACCTGCCCTGTTGACCCTTTGGCTTTTCCAGCTATACGAACATATCTAAGCAATTGTCGCTCTGTCAGACCATAATGAAAACGCAATTTTTGTTTTTCTTCTAGACGAATACGATATTGAGATCTTTTCCCGGAACGCGATTGGTTTCTAAGATCACTTCCCGGTCTAGGTCTTTTACTAGTTAGTCCCGGTAAAGCTCCCAGACGGCGTATTTTTTTGAAACGAGGCCCTCGGTAACGAGACATAAAGACTCCCCCCCTTTTTTTTATTTATTTTATTGAAATTTCATTTTACAGAATAAACCTAAGTCAGACTGAACTAAACGATAAACGAAGATAAATCTACTGAAGTACTACAAAGAAGAATGATGAATTGTATCAATATCCGGATTATTTTGTATATATAGGAAGTTAACTTTTCTTGATTTGTTCTGTAGAGATTTCACTGCTCCAATCAGTTTTTTATTCATAGTTGTAAGTTCCCACGACATAATAGATCGGTGACCCGACATTTGTAAAAGAAAAAGGGGAGGAGTCTTTTCAATATTCCTTGATCTCAAGGAGACATTATCAATCATGGGAAAAATCGGACAAATAGAGAAAAGCCGGCTATCGGAATCGAACCGATGACCATCGCATTACAAATGCGATGCTCTAACCTCTGAGCTAAGCGGGCTCACATAACAGAAATAGTGCATAGGAATTCGGTAAACTACCGGAATCTTAACTATATAATAATTAATATTAATAGAATGAAGAATCGAATTCTATTCCATTAAAAATGATTAATTAATATCATAAGAATATTCTTATATATTAGAATATAACTATAACTATATAGAATTTTTATTGAAAATTCGAGTGATTGATATTATCATTCTATTAATTCTTATTATATTTTCTATTAGATTAGAAATTTTATTATTAGAAATTTCTATTTCTTTGATTTCGAATTTTTTTTCTTTAAATGCAAAATATTACATTTGAAATAATTATATATAACTATATCCATATTAGTTATAGCAGATTCTATTAATTCTAAATTCTATTAGATTAGAGCGGATCGGTCCTAAGGAAAGGATAAGATAAGAATGCAATTCAGATCATAATGAGACATTCCTCTGGTTTCATTCGGAAAGGGAGGAGATAGGACGAAAAAAAAGAAGAATGAATATCGACCGTTCCAGTATTCCCAATCGCGCGGGAAAAATGAGAGGAAGAGAGACATGTATATGTGGGATATATCCATCCATATTGAATTGCAGATACATCAATGATAGAATCATTTCCGATTGGACCAAATACTGGCCCGCCGATAGAGATGAAAGAAGATGGGTAAGAAATAGGAGCAGACACTTTTTCGATATAGGAATCAGTATCTAATGAATTCAAGGGTTCCAACATAAGAGGGGGGATCACAATGAGATCTCGGCCTCATAAGGGGGATATGGCGAAATTGGTAGACGCTACGGACTTGATTGGATTGAGCCTTGGTATGGAAACCTACTAAGTGGTAACTTCCAAATTCAGAGAAACCCTGGAATTAAAAATGGGCAATCCTGAGCCAAATCCTGTGTTCAGAAAACAAGGGTTCAGAAAGCGAGAATCAAAAAAGGATAGGTGCAGAGACTCAATGGAAGCTGTTCTAACAAATGGAGTTGACTGCATTGGTAGAGGAATCGAATCCTTCTATCGAAACTACAGAAAAGATGACCCTGTATACGTACGTATACATACTGAAATATCAAATAATTAATCACGACCTTATTTTTTTATATGAAAAATTTAAGAATTATTGTGAATCGATTCCAAGTTGAAGGAAGAATCGAATATTCAGTGATCAAATCATTCACTCCCGAGTCTGATAGATCTTTTG